GAGGCAAATCTAGCTCTCAGACGAGCTAGGACCCGAGTAGAGGTTATCAATGTGAGTTCGTAACTAATTTGTGCGTCCGAATAGAATAATCCAAAGAATTTCTGTTTATACACCCTTTTGTGATTTGGATTCTGCCGATTGAATACAATCAAATACAATCAAGTGGAATCGGATTCTGATGGAAAGAAAAAAGTTTCAGTTTCAATTCGAAACTCAAATCGAATAGGATAGAAAAGATACAAAATCAATAAAAGAGGGTGAGTAGAAAAACTTATTAGATACCACGGTCAATGGTATCTAATAAGTTCTACCTACTATTGGATTTGAACCAATGACTCCCGCCGTATGAAAGCAATACTCTAACCACTGAGTTAAGTAGGTTATTTATCATTCTAAATATAAAGAGAAACAAAAAGGGACCCAGCACATCGATGGATTATAAATGCAATATGATTTCTAAGCAATACCAATCAAAAAGATCAAAGAGATATGATGTTGGATCATGTAATATTCATCTTGACAAGAAATTATCTACATAATATGATAAAATATGTATCAGAAGCACAAGGGCTATAGCTCAGTTAGGTAGAGCACCTCGTTTACACGCGCGCCAATGTTTTTCAGAGGAGTCCATCATACAATCAAAAGAATTGATCTTTTTGAGAAATCAATGTCTGACTCCATGACTTTTAGGGAACAAAACAAGAGAACAATAGCCTGACAAATGGTTCGGTCCGATTGGGGTGCCTATTTAGGAACCAAATAGAATTTCGGAACCAAATAGAATCCATCAGTGATTTGAGATATTGATAAGGTGAATACCGAGTCTATTCAATGCTAGGCATAATGAGTATAAGGACCTCAAAAATTCTCTTTTCGTCCTATGAACCTTAAGGCGTATGAAGTTTCATATTTGATTCTTTAATCAGGATGATAGAGACTCCATTTAACTTAGGTTGATCTAGGCCCGAAGCAGACCTACGTCAAGATAACCTTTCTTTGAAACACTTTGGTAGTGCTCCGATATCATAATCCAAATAATGAATCAGAGCACATGGAGCCATTTCCTTCTTTTTCTGTCAAGAAAAAATATGGTAAACTAACTAATATTTATATCAGTTAATGAAAGAGCCCAATGCAAAAAAGATGCATGTTGGGTCTTTGAAAGAGTTCGAATCATTTTGATAAGAATCAGTTCGATCTCTTTTACCGAGAAGGTCTACGGTTCGAGTCCGTATAGCCCTATTATATTATAATTATAAAAATAAAATAATAATAAAAATCAAATAATAATAATATTATAAAAATAAAATAATAATAAAATAAATTGAAATACAAAAGGAAAAGTTGTATCATTTTCATTTCCTCATTATTGTATTTTTTGTTGTTTGTAACTGACCACTCGTGGTTGCTTGGTTCATCGAAATAAAACCATTCCCATAAGCTTGCTGGTATGGGGCTCGTTCCGAACAGAACATAAAACTGAAAACAAAAGAACATTTCAATGGATTTAATCGCTATTTTTTTTCTAATCTCGGATAAACAAACCCATTTTTCTTCAGTAATTAAGGATCTTCGTATGTGAATTACATATGAATTTTTCTCTTTTACTGTCCACAATCAAAGAGTTAGTGATACTTCCTTTCTTTGGTTTGGTATACCCACCTACTTTTGGTGAATTTGTGGAGTCAAAATCATGACATGAATCCGGTTAAAAACTCCAACCTAACCCAACTCAAATCGAATAGTAAGTCACATGGATATAGGAACGGATTACTGTATTTGTTGATACATCAGAGTTTGAAAAGCAAAGATCTTTTCATAACCATAAAATAAAATATATATTCGATATAGAAAACAGAATTCAAATAGATTGAATTTCCAATTCGAATATTAGAAATTTCGAAATTCAAAATAAAAATGAGAATTCTATTTTGAATTCCTTTTATTTCGAAAAGTCCGAAGCGAGGTGAAAACAAGAGGGTTTTATTTGTTTTGTTTGTATAAGAGATTTATACTATATAGAAATAAAATCTAAGTAAGTGTAATGAAAATAGGATTCGAATCGAGAAATCTTAAAACGAGACATAACAGCAAACAAACGAAACTATGCGGTTCGATCAAAATGAATTCGTGTTTTAACTAACCAGTTATCGATGACTTGACAATGAATTCCAATTCGAATCGCTGAATTCGGTATATTTTCCACATTCATAGGAGTTCGTGTATGTTTCTGCTTTACAAATATGATATTTTCTGGGCATTTCTAATAATATCAAGTGTTATTCCGATTTTGGCATTTCTAATTTCCGCAGTTTTAGCCCCGATTAGCAAAGGGCCAGAGAAACTTTCGACTTATGAATCGGGTATAGAACCAATGGGCGATGCTTGGTTACAATTTCGAATCCGTTATTATATGTTTGCTCTAGTTTTTGTTGTTTTTGATGTTGAAACGGTTTTTCTTTATCCATGGGCAATGAGTTTTGATGTATTGGGGGTA